TCCAAATCATTGGTATGGCTATCGAAATCGTGAGCATCAGCATGTAGGTTCCAGATCCAAGTGGTAGTATCAGGGCCCTTAGCTATTGTTCTTGAGAAATGACCCGGTTTGGCCCATTCCTCGAAAGAAGTTTTTACGGGATCCCTATCTACCAAAATTTTGACTTCTGGTTCCGGCGAACGAATAATCATTGAGTCCTCCTCTTTCCGGACAACACATCCAAAGAAACCCGCCAATAGTCAAGTAATTAGTGAATCTATGGGAGATGTTTATAATTAGTTTCTTTTTATAATTAGTTTCTTTTTCTTTCTTCTATCTCCCATCTATTTTATTTAGTTATTCACTGGAGCAATTATGATCTGGAAGTCGATCCGGGGCAAGTGTTCGGATCTATTATGACATAGCCATGAGGCGCGCAACGGACCTTTTTAATCTTCTACAACCTTTTCCGGGCTTTAAATTGATGCAAAAAACATTTTTTGTGCAACCTAGTCTAGTGTATTTATTAATATCTCAATTCAAAGTTTCTAGACGTCGCTACTTTATGTCTTACATTACAGAGAACACGTATATATTAATTATTTATATTATATATATTAATTATATATTATATATATTAATTATTTATATTATTTATTATTTAATTATTTTAATTATTTATATTAATTATTATTCTATATTCTATTCTAAATTCCATGAACAGGTACATGAACAGGTATTGGTCATTTCATTACTAAGGAAATATTCCAGTATCTATATTTAATTATTCGGAAGTTCATTTTAATAGCAGAAAAAGAAATATATATTCTCTACTTTATCTGCGTATCCTTTATACTCGCGAAATACCAAACGAAATAGAAAATGATCTTAGAAAGGATATAATGAAATTCTTGGATTGTTTTTACCAGATAAATGATCCTTTTTATTTGACTGATGAATGATGAAGCTAACAAACAATTCAATATAAAAAAAAATAGAATTAGAAAATAATAAATAAAAAAAGAGTGCTCTTATTCGAAACGTCTCGTGATCTTCAACCAATTCTGCGCTTCAATATAATTACCAGGAGTGAGCGCTATAGCTTGTTTCCAATACTCAGCGGCTTGATCGAACCAAGCCTCCGCAATTTCAGAATCCCCCTGTCGAATGGCCTGTTCTCCCCGGTCGGAATAGGCGGGTCAATTCCTTCCCTTAGAACCGTACTTGAGAGTTTCCTACCTCATACGGCTCATCGTTCAATTCTTGTGGTGTCCCATTTTTTTTTTTCTCAGGTTAACCAAAAGCAAAAGAGGTTAATTCCATGAGTTTCAAACTTGAATTTTTATTAATAATAATAAATAATCCGTTTTTTTTTAGTTTTATCTTTTCTCCCACCTTCAGAAGAATAAAGCATAGGCATTTCCACTATTGCTAGAATTTTCTCAAAGGTAACTATCTCGGTTTCATAGAGAAATTGATATAGAATCTTCGAAAAAGTCTTTTCTTCATAATAAAGAAAAGACTTACTATCTTTGGGATCTGATGCTACACCGCTGCTCAATACCTTAGGGGATCGACTTTATTACATAAATGGATTCCTAACTTTTATCTTCTATCATGACATAAGTAAGTAAGCAGTTCTTATTGTATCGGCCCAAAACCTCACTAATTGATCTTTACGGTGCTTTCTCTATCAATTAGATCCTTTATCCATAGAATAAAGTATCTAGGCATATCTATTTCTTCATATTTTGACTTCTATGAAGTTCCTTTCTTTGCTACAGCTGATAAAAATCGTTTTTTGGACGATGCATATGTAGAAAGCCTATTTTTTCTAGTAATTTTTTCGAGTATTTACTAGCGGATTCGCTCTTTTCTCTTTCCTTTTTTCTTTCTATAGTGGAGATAGTCGCACGTAATGACAGATCACAGCCATATTATTAAAAGCTTGTGGTAAAAACGGGTTTCGTTCTAGTGCCCGAAAATAATATTCCAAAGCTTTTGTATGTTCTCCGTTACTTGTGTGGATAAGGCCTATGTTATAGAGTATATAGCTTCGATCATAGGGATCAATTTCTAGTCGCATAGCTTCATAATAATTCTGTAAAGCTTCCGCATAATTTCCTTCGGATTGAGCCGACATCCGTTACGGTCGTTGTTCGATTCAAAGAATCTCCGTTCCAGAACCGTACGTGAGATTTTCACCTCATACGGCTCCTCCCTTATGTGCATAATGAGAATAATACATGGAATCAAAAAAGATTGAAATATTCTCATTATTGACTGAGCGGGGCTAGTGTTTTTACAAGAAATCTCTAGCCAACCTTCCTGCAAAAGATCTTTTTTACCATCAAATGGGTTGATACTAGATAAAAAAATGGTAACTTCAACAATTTCTTTGTCCCCCACGCCCCTTAAATTCCAGGAATTCGTCACTTCAACAGTCTTCGATGGTTATACGGGTATCCAAAATACAAACGAGATGGATGTTTGTTGGCCCAACCATTCTTCTTAGTTCCGG